AATAAGGTGCCTGAAAAAAAGGGCTATTTTGATAGAATAGATTATGTAGTGCTCCTACCTTTATTACATTTAATAGAATTTAACTATCTCCAAAAGTATCAAAAACCTTTATACATCATATAATAAAATGTAAAAAAATAAGCTAATTAAGCTATTGGACTCATACCTCAATTATAAAGGCTTTAATCCTTTTTTTTTTAATAAAATTTTATAAATTAATATTCTTTTTATTAATAATATCTGGAACATTAATTTCTATTTCCTCTTATTCTTGAATTGGGATATGAATAGGACTAGAGATTAATTTAATTTCTATTATTCCTTTATTTTCTAAAATTAATAATATATATTCATCTGAATCTTCAATTAAATATTTTATTACTCAAGCTTTAGCTTCAATAATTATTTTATTATCAATTATTATATTATCATTAAATAATGAAATATTTTTAATAATAAAAAAAACATTTATTTTAACTATAAATTCTTCTTTATTAACAAAAATGGGAGCAGCCCCATTCCATTTTTGATTTCCTGAAGTTATTGAAGGTTTAAATTGAATAAATTGCTTAATTATTCTTACATGACAAAAAATTGCCCCAATAGTATTAATTATATATAATTTTAATTTTAATCTATTTTTTTGTCTAATTATTTTAACTTCTATACTAATTAGAATATTCATAGGAATAAATCAAATTAGAATACGAAAAATTATAGCATTTTCCTCAATCAACCACATTGGGTGAATAATTAGAACTATATTTTCATCAAAATCTATTTGATTGATTTATTTTATTGTTTATTCAATTATTTCATTAAATATTATTTTAATTTTAAATAAATTTAAAATTTTCTTTTTAAATCAATTATTATTACTAATAAATAATAATAATAATTTAAAATTATTTTTTTCATTAAATTTTCTATCTTTAGGAGGATTACCTCCATTTTTAGGATTCATCCCAAAATGATTAACTATTAATGAATTAATTAAAAGAAATTTCATTTTCTTGAGATTTTCAATAATTATTTTAACTTTATTTACTTTATTTTACTATATACGAATAATTTTAAGAATTTTAATTATTAACCATTCAAATAAATTAAATTTTAATTTTAAAATAAATAATTTTTTAATTTTTTCTCTAAATTTATTCACAATTTCTAGGTTTTTAATTATTCCATTATTTTTTAATATACTGTAAGGATTTAAGTTAAACAAACTAGTAACCTTCAAAGTTAAAATTAGAGGCTCTCTAAGCCTTAAATTAACTTAAAACTTTATGTAACTTTAAATTTGCAATTTAATATTTTTTTCTTAAACTATTTAAGTGATAAAAGAAATTAATTTCGTTAATAAATTTACAATTTATTGCTTATACTCAGCCATTTTATCGAACAAATGATTATTCTCTACAAACCACAAGGACATTGGAACTTTATATTTCATTTTTGGAGCATGAGCAGGAATAGTAGGTACCTCATTAAGTCTTTTAATTCGATCTGAATTAGGAACCCCTGGTTCATTAATCGGAAATGATCAAATTTATAATGTTATTGTTACAGCTCATGCTTTTATTATAATTTTTTTTATAGTTATACCAATTATAATTGGTGGATTTGGAAATTGATTAGTTCCTTTAATGCTAGGAGCCCCTGATATAGCATTTCCACGAATAAATAATATAAGATTCTGACTTCTTCCCCCTTCTCTAAGATTACTTTTAATAAGAAGAATAGTAGAAAATGGAGCAGGGACTGGATGAACAGTTTATCCACCTCTCTCATCTAATATTGCCCATGGGGGTTCTTCTGTTGATTTAGCAATTTTCAGACTTCATTTAGCAGGAATTTCCTCTATTCTTGGAGCAGTTAATTTTATTACTACAGTAATCAATATACGACCCCAAGGAATAACTTTAGATCGAATACCTTTATTTGTTTGATCAGTAGTTATTACTGCAATTTTACTTTTACTATCATTACCTGTATTAGCAGGAGCTATTACAATATTATTAACAGATCGAAATTTAAATACAACATTCTTTGATCCAGCTGGAGGAGGAGATCCAATTTTATATCAACATTTATTTTGATTTTTTGGACATCCTGAAGTTTACATTTTAATTCTTCCTGGATTTGGATTAATTTCTCACATCATCAGTCAAGAAAGAGGCAAAAAAGAAACATTTGGATCTTTAGGGATAATCTATGCTATAATAGCAATTGGATTATTGGGATTTGTTGTTTGAGCACATCATATATTTACTGTAGGAATAGATGTTGATACTCGAGCCTATTTTACTTCAGCAACTATAATTATTGCAGTACCTACTGGTATTAAAATTTTTAGATGATTAGCAACTCTTCACGGAACTCAAATAAATTATAGAACTTCAATACTTTGAGCATTAGGATTTATTTTTTTATTTACTGTAGGAGGATTAACAGGAGTTATTTTAGCTAATTCATCTATTGATATTATTTTACATGATACATATTATGTAGTAGCTCATTTTCATTATGTTCTTTCTATAGGGGCAGTATTTGCAATTATAGCTGGAATTGTTCATTGATTCCCCTTATTTACTGGATTAATGATAAATCAAAAAATATTAAAAATTCAATTTATTATTATATTTATTGGTGTAAATTTAACTTTCTTTCCTCAACATTTTCTTGGATTAAGAGGTATACCTCGACGATACTCAGATTATCCAGATGCATACACAAAATGAAATATAATTTCATCAATTGGATCAATTATTTCATTAATTGGAGTAATTTTATTAATTTTTATTTTATGAGAAGCATTTTCATCAAAACGTAAAAGAGTTTACTCTTTTAACATAGCATCATCTATTGAATGATTTCAATTAACTCCCCCATCAGAACATAGTTATTCTGAATTACCTATTTTATCAAATTTCTAATATGGCAGAATAGTGCAATGGATTTAAACCCCATAAATAAAGTTTACTTTTTTTAGAAATAGTAACTTGAAAAACATTATTGTTACAAGATAGAAGATCGCCTTTAATAGAACAATTATCGTTCTTTCATGATCATGCTCTATTAATTCTTATTGTTATTACTATCCTGGTAGGTCAACTGATAATAAATTTATTTTACAATAAATATATTAACCGATACCTCCTTGAAGGACAATTAATTGAATTAATTTGGACTATTCTTCCCGCTATTACATTAATTTTTATTGCTATACCGTCTCTAAAATTAATCTATATCCTAGATGAAATTAATAACCCAGCTTTAACAATTAAAACTATAGGTCACCAATGATATTGATCATATGAATATTCTGATTTTAAAAACATTGAATTTGACTCATATATAATTCCTATAAATGAAATGTCAAATTCTAATTTTCGATTAATTGATGTTGATAATCGAATTTCAATCCCATTTAAATCTCAAATTCGAATACTTATTTCATCAAGAGATGTAATCCATTCATGAACAATTCCATCTATAGGAGTAAAAATTGATGCTACACCTGGACGTTTAAATCAAATTAGATTTATCTCAAATCGAACAGGAATATTTTTTGGACAATGTTCAGAAATTTGTGGAGCAAATCATAGATTTATACCTATTGTTTTAGAAAGAATTTCTCCAATTTTTTTTTTAAAATGAATAAATAAAATAATTAACTTATCATTAGATAGCTTAAAGTAAGCACTGGTCTCTTAAACCATATTATAGTAATTAACGAAAACTTCTAATGAAAAATTTAGTTAAAAAATAACATTAGCTTGTCAAGCTAAAATTACTATTAAGTAATTTTTATATATAAATATAAAAATCTCTTAAAAATCTTATTTTAAAATAATATTTTCCTGCAAGGTCAAAGTAACTTTAAGTGATTTTTTATTCCACAAATGTCCCCTTTAAATTGAGTAATTTTATTTTCTTTTTTTACTTTAATATATTTAATCATTAATTCAATAAACTATTATTTAGTTTTATATACTAACCAAAATAAAACTAATTTATTAAAAATTAATTCTAATAACTGAAAATGATAATAAATTTATTTTCAACTTTTGACCCAACTACAAACTTTAGCCTTAGACTAAATTGAATAAGAACATTAATTTGTATTTTATTTATCCCTTCTTTATTTTGAATCATTCCATCTCGAATAAATCTATTATGGATAAAAATAATTCTTTTATTAAACAATGAATTTAAAGTATTAATTGGAAAAAAAATAAAAGGAAGAACTTTAATTTTTATTTCTTTATTTAGATTAATTTTATTAAATAATTTTTTAGGCTTATTTCCTTACATTTTTACTAGAACAAGTCATATAACTATAACATTAGCATTAGCTTTACCTATATGATTAAGTTTTATAATTTATGGATGATTTAATAATACAATACATATATTTGCCCATTTAGTCCCCCAAGGAACTCCAGCAGTTTTAATACCTTTTATAGTTTGTATTGAAACAATTAGAAATGTTATTCGCCCAGGGACTTTAGCTATTCGCCTATCAGCTAATATAATTGCCGGACATTTATTATTAACTTTACTAGGAAATACTGGGTCTATAATATCATTATATGCATTAAATCTTTTATTAATTACTCAAATATTATTATTAATTCTTGAATCAGCTGTAGCAATTATCCAATCATATGTATTTGCAATTTTAAGAACTTTATATTCTAGAGAAGTAATTTAATGTCAACTCATAATCATCCTTTTCATTTAGTAGATTTTAGACCATGACCGTTATTAGGAGCATTTAGAGCTTTAACAACAATAATAGGAATAATTAAATGATTCCATCAATTTAACAGAAATTTATTTTTATTTAGATTTATCACTATATTCTTAATTATGTACCAATGATGACGGGATATCACACGAGAGAGAACTTTCCAAGGATTACACACATTTAATGTCTCTGTAGGAATACGATGAGGAATAATCTTATTTATTACATCTGAAGTATTTTTTTTCCTTTCCTTTTTTTGAAGATTTTTTCATAATAGTTTATCCCCAACTATTGAACTTGGAATAAATTGACCCCCAAAAAGAATTTTAACCTTTAACCCAATTCAAATTCCTCTTCTTAATACATTAATTTTGTTAACATCAGGATTAACAGTTACATGGGCTCATCATAGATTAATAGAAAATAATTATAAATCAACATTTCAAGGATTATTATTAACAGTAATCTTAGGAATCTATTTTACTATTTTACAAGGATATGAATATGTTGAATCACCATTTTCTATTTCTGATTCAATTTTTGGAGCTTCATTTTTTATAGCTACTGGTTTCCATGGATTACATGTTATTATTGGAACTACTTTTCTAGCCATTTGTTTAATTCGACACTCTATAAATCATTATTCTAAGACTCATCATTTTGGGTTTGAGGCAGCTGCTTGATATTGACATTTTGTTGATGTAGTATGATTATTCCTTTATATCTCTATTTATTGATGAGGAAGATATTTATATAGTATAAAAATTATTTTTAACTTCCAATTAAAAGATCTATAAACTAGTATAAATAATACTAATTTTAAGAATTTTATCATCAATTATTTTCCTAATTAGAATATTAATAATAATAATCGCCAGATTAATTAGAAAAAAAACATTTATAGATCGAGAAAAAAATTCCCCCTTTGAATGTGGGTTTGACCCAAAAAATTCTGCACGAATACCTTTTTCTTTACATTTCTTTTTAATTGCAGTAATTTTTTTAATTTTTGATGTTGAAATTACTCTTCTCATACCATTAATTTCTACATTAAAATCATCCTTATTAATAAATTATATTTACATTTTTATATTTATTATTTTTATTTTATTGTTAGGATTATACCATGAATGGAATCAAGGAGCCTTAAATTGAATAAATTAGGATAGTAGTTTAAAAAAAACATTTAATTTGCATTTAAAAATTTTTGGATTCCAATTTATCTTAAATAAGAAGCAAAAATTGCATTTAGTTTCGACCTAAAAATTTGATTTATTAATCCTTATTTTTAATTGAAACCAAAATAGAGGTATATCACTGTTAATGATAAAATTGAATAAAAATTCCAATTAAAGAAATATTTAAATGTAAGCTTCTAACTTAAATAAAAGCAGAATATCTGTTTATATTTCTATTTATATAGTTTAAATAAAACATTACATTTTCATTGTAAAATTAAATTATATTTTATAAATACTTAAAAATTTAAAATTTCCTTAATATCTTCAATATTATGCTCTAAATAAGCTATTTAAGTAAAATAATAAAATTACAAAAATAATTCAAAATACAATTAATATTAAATAAATTTTTAAATTATTAAAAAACAAAATTTGATTAAATTTAGAAATAAATTTATAATTATTAAATAAATTTTGTGAACCAAAATATTCTATTCAACCTATATCAAAATTTTTATAATAAAAAATACCTATTTTTAATGGAAAATAATTTACCCCTAAAGTAGATAAAATAGGTAAATTCCATATTATAGAAAAAAATATCCTTAATTTAATATATTTTATAGATTTTAATCTATATCTAAGAGCAAATTTTGACACCTCTAAACCTATAATAATCCCTAAAATAATAAAAACTAAAGCCATTATTTTTATTAATAACCTTAAACAAATAAAATATATAGAAGAAAATATTATTCATATTATTATTCTCCCTCTAAAAACAACAAAGAAAATTAAACCTGTTATACCTTTAATTATAAAAATTGAATTCTCATTAAATATATTTAATGATCTAAAATTTAATCTACCTAGTATTAAATAATAACTCAATCGAAATCTATAACAAACAGTTAACCCAATAGATAAATAAAAAATTATATAAATATATAAATTTAGATACCTTATTGATATAACTTCTAAAATTAAATCTTTAGAGTAAAAACCAGATAAAAAAGGCAAACCACATAATGATAAATTACAAATATTTATGTAAATACAAGTTAAAGGCATTAGATTAATTAAACTTCCTATAAAACGAATATCTTGATGATTTAAAAAATTATGAATCACATTACCTGCACATATAAATAATAAAGCTTTAAATAAAGCATGAATCAACAAATGAAAAAAAGCCAACTTATACTCACCTAAAGATAAAATTCTTAATATTAACCCTAATTGACTTAATGTAGATAAAGCAATAATTTTTTTTAAATCAAACTCAAAATTTGCCCCTAACCCAGATATAAATATTGTTAATCTAGAAATAAATAAAAGTAAATATAACATTGAATCATTAAATGAATAATTAAATCGAATCAATAAATATACCCCAGCTGTAACTAAAGTCGATGAATGAACTAAAGAAGAAACAGGAGTTGGAGCAGCTATAGCTGCTGGTAACCAAGAAGAAAAAGGAATTTGAGCTCTTTTTGTTATTGCAGCCAAAATAACTATCCAAGAAATTAATTCTATAATAAAATCATTTTTTATATAATCTAAATAAAAAATAAAATTTCATCTACCATAATTTAATATTCAAGCAATTCTTATTAATAAAGCTACATCTCCAATACGATTTGATAAAGCAGTTAATATTCCAGCTCTATAAGATTTCAAATTTTGATAATAAATAACTAAACAATAAGATACTAACCCTAAACCATCTCAACCCAACAAAATTCTAATTAAATTAGGACTAAAAATTAATATAATTATTGAAGCTACAAATATAACCACTAATATAATAAATCGATTTAAATATATATCCCCTATTATATAATCTTTTCTATAAATAATTACTATTGAAGAAATAAATAATACAAATCTTATAAATATTAATGATATCCAATCTAACAAAACTGTTATTATAATTTCAGATCTATTAATAGAAAATAAAACATATTCTAGTATTAAAGTATAATCTCTAATTATAAAATTTACTCCAATAAAAAATATAAATAATCTCAGTATTAAAAATAAGGAAAAAAAAATATTACAAATAATTATTTAAAATAATTATTTATATCTCCAGTTCCACAAACTAGTATTTTTATTAAACTATTTAAATATACTCACATAAATATGTATTCTCCTTTAATAACTAATAAATTTAAAGGAACCCAATGTAAAAACAATAAAAGGTATTCTCGTAATGAACCTCTCAGAGAACTAAATATACCAGAATAAAACTTCCCATGCTGAGAATATCTGTATAAAAATAATGAATAACAAGCTCTTATAAAAGACATAATTGATAAAAACAATATATTAATTTTATCTCAAGAAATCAATGAATTAATTAAAAAAATTTCCCCTATTAAATTTAAAGAAGGAGGAGCCGCTATATTTCTTGAACAAAATAAAAATCATCATAAAGACAATCTAGGAATTAAATTAATTAAACCCTTATTTAAATAGATTCTTCGACTCAATAATCGCTCATAAGAAATATTAGATAAACAAAATAAGCCAGAAGAACATAACCCATGAGCAATTATTATTACTAAAGCCCCTCTTATGCCTCAATAATTTATTGTTATAATGCCAGATAAAACTATTCCTATATGACCTACTGATGAATAAGCAATCAAAGATTTCATATCACTTTGACATAAACAAATAAATGAAACATAAATACCCCCAATTAAAGAAATTACAATAAACAATAAATTAATTTTTAAACCAATTTTTATAAATACAACTATTAAACGTATTAAACCATACCCGCCTAATTTTAATATAACTCCTGCTAAAATTATTGACCCCGCAATTGGGGCTTCAACATGAGCTTTGGGTAATCATAAATGAATAAAAAATATAGGTATTTTAATTAAAAAAACTATATTTATTAATATATACATGTATAATCTATCTAATCTGCCTAAAAATATAAACAACATTCTTATATTTAATTTATACATAAATAAAATAGAAATTATTATTGGTAATGAAGCAAATAAAGTATAAAATAGTAAATAAATTCCAGCTTGAATACGTTCAGGTTGATACCCTCAACCTAAAATTAAAAAAAAAACTGGAATTAAGCTAATCTCAAAAAATAAATAAAAAACAAATAAATTTAAAGAACAAAAAGTTAAAATTAAAGAAAATAATAAAATTAAATTTAATATTAAAAAATAATTTAAATTATTATTATTATTATAAATTTTTATTCTAGCTAAAATTATTAATATACAAATAAATAAACTTAATAATAATATTATATAAGACAATAAATCAATACCAAAAAAATATCTGATATAAAGATAATTAATGTCATAAGAAAATTTTAATAGTATAAATAAAAATAAATAAGACAATATTAAGTAAATTAATCAATAATTAATTAAAAAGACTAAAGGAATTAAAAATACAATAATTATAACTATTCTTATCATAAAGTATTAAAACCTCTAAAATAATCATTGCCATGAGTTCGAATTATATAAACTAATAAAGAAAGTCCTAAAGCCCCCTCACAAACTCTAAATCTTAAAAAAATTAAACAAAAATAACCTTCAAAAAAAGTATTTATAAAACAAGCTATAAAACCGAAATATATTGATAAAACCAAAAATTCTAAACTTAGTAATATTAATAATAAATGCTTTCGTTTTATACAAAATCTCAATGCTCCAAAAATAAATAAAAAAATAATTAGATATATTATCATTAAGTTTTAATAATTTAAATAAAATATTGGTCTTGTAAACCAAAAATAAGATTTCTTTTAAAACTTCAGAGAAAAAAAACTTTTATCTTTAATCTCCAAAATTAATATTTTTTTTAAACTATTCTCTGTATAAAATTCTTATTAATTATTTCTTTATTTTTATCAACATTTTCCTTATTCCTTTTTCACCCAATATCTTTAGGATTAATTTTACTCTTACAAACAATTATAATATCAATTATTTCAGGAATAATAAATAGATTCTGATTTTCTTATATTCTTTTTTTAATTATAATTGGTGGTATATTAATTTTATTTATTTATATAACTAGAATTGCCTCTAATGAAAAATTTAAATATTCAAATAAATTAACAATTATATTCATAACTATAAATTTAATACTAATTTCTAGAATTATTTTAGATAACTATTTTATTAATATACTTAATTCCGAAATAATTAATTTTATTAAAATTAACAGATCCTTTACAATAAATAAATTTATTAATTTACCTAGTTCAATTATTTTTTATTTGCTAATCATTTACTTATTAATTACAATAATCGCTGTAGTTAAAATTTGTTTAACAAATAAAGGACCTCTTCGACAAACTTAATGAAAACACCTATACGAAAAATGTCACCAGTACTGAAAATTGTTAATAATGCTTTAATCGATTTACCAACACCTTCAAATATCTCAACAATATGAAATTTTGGATCTCTTCTAGGATTATGTTTAATAATTCAAATTATCACAGGAATTTTTTTAGCTATACATTATTGTCCTAATATTGAGTTAGCTTTTAATAGAGTAACCCATATTTGCCGAGATGTAAATTTTGGATGATTTCTACGAACAATTCATGCAAATGGAGCTTCATTTTTTTTTATTTGCTTATATGCTCATATTGGACGAGGAATATACTATAGATCTTATAATTTAGAAATAACCTGAACAATTGGTGTATTAATTCTTTTTATCACTATAGCAACTGCATTCCTTGGATATGTATTACCTTGAGGACAAATATCTTTTTGAGGTGCAACTGTAATTACTAACCTATTATCAGCAATTCCTTATATCGGAACAACTATTGTTCAATGACTATGAGGAGGCTTTGCAGTAGATAATGCAACTCTAACACGATTCTTTGCATTTCATTTTCTTTTACCCTTTATTATTTCCGCAATAGTAATAATTCATTTACTTTTTCTTCATCAAACAGGATCTAATAACCCCCTAGGAATAAATAGAAATATTGATAAAATTCCCTTTCACCCATATTTTTCTTTTAAGGATATTTTAGGATTTATTATTATAGTATCTATTCTAGTTTCATTAAATTTAATTAGGCCTTATTATCTTGGTGACCCAGATAATTTTATTCCTGCTAACCCTTTAGTTACTCCTATTCATATTCAACCAGAATGATACTTCTTATTTGCATATGCAATTTTACGATCAATTCCTAATAAACTAGGAGGAGTATTAGCATTAGTCTTTTCTATTGCAATTCTATTCTTTCTCCCATTAATTAATAAAAAAAATATTCAAAGAATAAATTTTTACCCTATTAATAAAATTTTATTTTGATCTTTCATTTCTATTGTAATTCTTTTAACATGAATTGGAGCACGACCTGTAGAAGACCCATATGTAATAATTGGCCAAGTATTAACAATTCTATATTTTATATATTTTTTAATTAATTCAATTATATTTATAATTTGAGATAAAATTATATTTTAGTTTATGAACTTGAATAAGTATATATTTTGAAAATATAATAAAGAGATTGAACTCTCTATAGGCTTATACTAAATTTTATTAACTAATTTAATAAGACTATATAAATATAAAATTTTATACCAATATAAAAAAATAAAAAATTTAAAGAAACAGGTAAATAAATTTTTCAAGCTAAATATATTAACTTATCATATCGATAACGAGGTAATGTACCACGAACCCAAATTCATAAAAAAGAAAAAAAAGTAATTTTTAAAAAAAAAATAAAAGAATTAATATTACCACCAAAAAAAATTATTGAACAAACTATTCTTATAAACAAAATTCTAGAATATTCTGCTAAAAAAATTAAAGCAAATCCACCTCTTCTATACTCAACATTAAACCCTGAAACTAATTCAGATTCACCCTCAGCAAAATCAAAAGGAGTCCGATTAGTTTCAGCTAAACTTGATACAAATCATATTAAACATAAAGGAAATATAAAAATAAATATTCAAATTTTTTTTTGAATTAAAAAAAAATCAAAAAAATTAAATCTTAAAATTAAATATAAAAAAGATAATAAAATTAATGTCAATCTTACTTCATAAGAAATAGTTTGAGCTACTGATCGTAAACCTCCTAACAAAGAATAATTAGAATTAGAAGATCACCCAGCTACTATAATTGTATAAACTCTTATTCTAGAAATAATTAAAAAAAATAAAATTGAAAATTTAAAATTTAATAGTAAAGAAAAAAATGGAATTCTTATCCATAAAAATAAAGATAAAAATAAATTAAAAACTGGAGAAAAATAGTAAATATTAAAATTAGATATAAAAGGAAAAGCTTGTTCTTTAGAAAATAATTTAATAGCATCACCAAAAGGTTGTAAAATCCCAATAAAACCAACCTTATTTGGACCTTTACGAATTTGGATGTACCCCAAGACTTTACGCTCTAATAAAGTTAAAAAAGCAACACCAATTAAAACACAAATTAATAAAATAATTATAGAAAAAAAAATTAAAACTAAATCATTAAAATACAAGTATTATTTGTAAAAATTACATATAAAGATTCTAAATCCATTGCACTATTCTGCCAAAATAATATTAATATTCAAAAATAAATTAATTTAATAAATATTTGGTCCTTTCGTACTAAAATATTTTATCTTAATTAAAGATAGAAACCAATCTGGCTCACACCGATTTAAACTCAGATCATGTAAAGTTTTAAAGGTCGAACAGACCTAAAATTTTAGCTTCTACACCAAAAATACACTTTAATCCAACATCGAGGTCGCAATCTCATTTTTCGATTAGAACTCTCAAAATAAATTACGCTGTTATCCCTAAGGTAATTTAATCTTATAATCAAAAAATTTGGATCAAATAATCATTAATTAATGTATAAATATAAAAAAAGTTTGATAAATTTTTCTGTCTCCCCAACAAAATAAATAAGATAATTCAATTATAATCAAACTATAAAAATACAAATTAAATTAAATATAAAACTCTATAGGGTCTTCTCGTCTTTTAATAAAATTTAAGCTTTTTAACTTAAAAATAAATTTCTAAATAAATAAATTTGAGACAGTTATTTTCTCATTCAATCATTCATTCCAGCTTTCAATTAAAAAACTAATTATTATGCTACCTTTGCACGGTCAAAATACCGCGGCCATTTAAAAATTCAGTGGGCAGATTAGACCTTAAATTATAATCAAAAGGACATGTTTTTATTAAACAGGTGAAAAATAATTTTGCCGAGTTCCTTAAATTTACCTTAAATAAAAAATTTTTATTTACAATAATTTATACTAATTTAATCATTATTACTTAATAAAAATAATTATTATTAATATTTAAATATAAAAATTAAATAAAATATAAATATAAATTAACAAATAATTAATTATAACATTTTTTTATTAATAGAAAATTTTATTCCTATAAATTATTCATAAAAATATTTATTATAAAAATATTTTCTTAAGCTTATCCCTAAAAAAATTTAATATTAATAATAAAAAATTAAAAAAGAAAATTTTTAATTATTAATAAATAAATTAAATTTATTTCTTTAAAAACTAGATATATTTAAAAACGAATAACGTTTCATTTCAAACTTTTTATTTTAAATATTTATTTTACAATAAAATATATAAAAAGTTAACTCTTTTAAATTCGAGAATATTAAATAATTAACATAAAATTAATCAACCCTGATACACAAGGTACAAAAATTAAATTTTTCTTATAATAATATAAATTTTTTCTTTCTCAATACTAATTAACTATAATAAAAATTATTTTTTCTTAATTCTAATAAAAATTAATTTTTTTATTTATTATAAACAAAAATTTTAATAAAATAAAAATTTTTACTCAAATTAAATTAATAATAATTATCATTTTAATGTAAATAAAATGCTTATTCAAGCTCCAATTTGTATTCTAGATTCACTTTCCAGTAAATCTACTTTGTTACGACTTATTTTACCTTAAAGTAAAAGCGACGGGCAATATGTACATATTTTAGAACTAAAATCATTTTAAAAATTTATTTAAAATTACTGTCAAATCCAATTTCTAAATACTAATTAATAATAAATATCCATAAATTTATTTATTGTAACCCATTTCTCCTTATTTATAAACTACACCTTGATCTGATTTTTATTTTAATAAAAAATATTAAATATTAACATTCTTTTAAAATATTTTAACTACGACGATATGTAAACTAATAAAATAAGTAATTCAAATCGTGGATTATCAATTACAGAACAGGTTCCTCTGAATAGATTAAAATACCGCCAAATCCTTTAATTTTTAAGAACATAACTAATACTAATTAAGTAAATAAATTACATTTAAAATAATAGGGTATCTAATCCTAGTTTCTATAAAAAATTTCTAAACTTCTTAAACTAAATTCAAATATTAATAAAAAATAAAATTCCACCTTAAAATTTTTAATTAATATTCTAATAATATTTAAATAATTTTTACTAAAATATTTTCTTCACATTATTTGTGTAACCGCAACTGCTGGCACAAATTTTGTTAATATTCTAATTTTTTACTAATTCTAATAATAATTAATAATTAAAATTACCTACTGCGAATAAATAAATAAATTTTACTTTTAAAATAAAATTTAATTAATACAAAAATTTACATGTAAATTAAAAATTAAAAAAAATATTAAGCTAAGATAAAACTTTTTAATTAAACCAATTACTATAAACATATAGAAATTTGACGATTTTCCCCCCTATAAATAAAACTAATATGAATGAAATCTAACAATAAAAATAAAAAAATTATTTTTAAGTTAAAATTTAAATAATTTTAACTTTTATGTTAAATCTCATTCATACGAAAATAAAATATATTTTAATTACCATAATGCTCTAATTTACAATAACAAAATTATTTTACCTAAATTTAAATAAATCACTCTAAATTATTTAAATTAAATAAATATACTAATTTAAATTTATTCTATAAAATTTACCCCTAAATTTTTTTAATAAATTTTTAATAAATAATAATAATTAATTTTATTAAAATAATAAATTTTATTAAATAAAATAATTTAAATATAGTTTACCCCTAAACTATATTAAAATTAATTAGAAATAAATAATTTACCTCTAAATTTATTATTTTAAATAAATATACTAATTTAAATTTATTCTATAAAATTTACCCCTAAATTTTTTTAAATAAATTTTTAATAAATAATAATAATAATTAATTTTATTAAAATAATAAATTTTATTAAATAAAATAATTTAAATATAGTTTACCCCTAAACTATATTAAAATTAATTAAAAATAAATAATTTACCCCTAAATTACTTATTTAAAATATAATTTTAAATTTATTTAAAATATTTTATTTACATTAATTATTTTTAATAAATTTATTTTATTAATAAAATTAATTAATATTATTTATTTTTAATAAACTTTTTTATAAATATTATTTTAATAAACATTTTAAATTTATCCTTAAAATAAACTTATATATTAAATAAATAAAAAATTTATATTAAATTTATATTTAAATTAAAATTATTATT